GAAGTACCGTTTGTGGAACCTCAATATCCACAGGCTTATTGGCTAAATGGCAATTCGCACATACAATACGCCCAGTCGCTTCTCGCGGATTTTCATAACCTTGCTGCGCAAAAATGGGATATGCATTTGAAACGGATGCATGAGTTATTATAGATAGCATTAGCGATAGGGAAATGGATCGAGTAATCTCTTCCTTTATCCAAGGGAGGGTCTTTCTAGTTTGCATGGTCCTGGTCCAATCATTGATCTCAAAATTTAGACAATAAAATTAGGTAGGTTACTAGTATAGTTTCCTACCTACAATTCTGCTATTTACCAAAGTAGTTTACTGGAATATAGGACCTCCAGAGGGGTAGAAGGGGTAAATACGGCTTTGTGTACAAAGCAATAAAGATGGGAATTTTATTGTATCGTCGGATCAGATCTTGTTTCAGTCGCCCTCAACTATTGAATCATAAAGCACTACAAGTGACGGGGATACACAGTTTAAATAAAGGAAGGTCCAACAACTAAAAAAGGTATGTAAAAGGGCTGGTAAAAGGCAACCAAGAAGAGATCTCATTTGATCGTTTTGAATAAATCCAAAGACGGAGTCAATTAGGAATTCCCAACCACGGACCGAATGGATTCCGAAACAAAAATCAGTTAATAAAAGAAGACAAAAGGCTTTTTTTGTGTCGCTTAAATTATATAAGAATTCTTTAAGCCAAGAGTTAAGAATAACAAGTTCTTCATTACCCAGAATAGAACAAACACTTAGAATAACGAAAGAGATGATATTTGTCGAGAAGTGCACAATCGTATGGATACGATCATCATTGTACATATTCATCAATTGGATCGTTTCTTTGTGGATTCCTATACGAAACTTTTGTAGATCTAGTTTCGGGCATTCCTTTAGCATTTCGTCCAAGAGAAGGAGTTCCTCTAATTCTATGAATTTTTCTAGAAGACTTTTTTCTTGAATATCAGTCAAAAAAGTTTCGGATTGACTTATATTCAACCAATTAGTAACCCAAGATTCTAGACTTTTCTTAAATGAGAGAGAGATCCACCAGGGTAAAAAGACTATAGATGCAAGATATAGAAAGGGAGTGGTTCTTTTTTTTTTTTTCATTTTTTTCATCCGTCATTTTTTAAATAATGCTTATTTTGAAGAAACTGCAATTAGGTTATGCTTTAGAAAAAAAGATTTCAAAAGAACATCCATACGTTTCTTCCCTGCTGCCGAAAGCATTTCTTCTATTTCTTCGGTTCATTTATTTCAATTCCATCGGGACACCCAAGAAAGAGGCTAATTCAGCAGCCCTTTTCTCAATTTGGCGTGGAGTGCAATTCACGGCAGGAGGGGTTAAGGGAATGTTCCCCTGACCTCTGATTTCCATATAAAGGATACGACGACCATAAAAACCATCTCTAGATTTTATTCTGATGCACTGAATAGATTTCAGACGGAATCGTAGGAAGAAACGACGATCTCTTCCGGGGAATCCCCAACGAAAGATACACACTATTCCTTTTTTTCTATCGAATCGATCATAACCACTACCTACATTCCATGAAATTGTGCACCACAAATAAGAGCTTATAAAGAGACCCGCGATTCCATAGAAAGACATCACGACCCCTTGGGGGAAAAAACGAATTTGAATTTGCTGCCCATTTCTGCCAAGATAACTGGAAATTCCAACCAATAAGAATGCTAATGAACCTAAAAAAAGGATAAGAGCCCAGAGAAAATTACTTGTTTTTCGAGACCCCGCTATAAGTTCTAGCCATAGATTTTCAGATCGACACCTCATACTAAACCTCCTTGCACTTTTTTTATTTTATTGGAATAATAACCTAAATAATTTTTTTAACTTTTTTCAAAAAATGAAAAACTAGAATTCATTTCACGATAGAGCATCTTTGTACATGCACAAGACTTCTGCCATTTCTCTTCGAGGAAAGCCACATGTTATATCATATTCTACTAAATCGAATATCTATGTTATCTAAGTCTTGAATTGAAAAAAAAAATAGAAAGGATAAGAGCCCAGAGAAAATTACTTGTTTTTCGAGACCCCGCTATAAGTTCTAGCCATAGATTTTCAGATCGACACCTCATACTAAACCTCCTTGCACTTTTTTATTTTATTGGAATAATAACCTAAATAATTTTTTTAACTTTTTTCAAAAAATGAAAAACTAGAATTCATTTCACGATAGAGCATCTTTGTACATGCACAAGACTTCTGCCATTTCTCTTCGAGGAAAGCCACATGTTATATCATATTCTACTAAATCGAATATCTATGTTATCTAAGTCTTGAATTGAAAAAAAAAATAGAAAAGATTTTGCTCCATCGGATCTACAAAATCTTGTTTTTTTGAACAAGAAGAAATAAAGAAGCCATTGCAAATGCCGGAAATACTAGGCCTACTAAAGGCACTAAAATGGAGGGTAAGTTATTGAGAGTTGTCATAGAATGGGCTGACTCGATTTCCTATTTTTACCTATTTGACCTAATATTTGTCCCTGTTATTGTTATGTTATAAAGGTATCCTAATCTTAGAAGAATTCTAATGCGTATTTCATATTATATTATACTAAGGATAATGAAGTGGGTATGTATAATAAGTGCAAGGAATGTAGAACTAAATAAAAGGACTTATTCCTATTTCTACATGAGATATATGTTATGTAGACTAATCTACTTTCATTTTGATTCTCATTATAATTCTTTTTATTTTATTATATTATTCTTCTATTGTTCTTGTCTTCTCATTTTCATTTAAGAAATTCATTTCATATTAATAAAGAAAGAGTTTCTTTCAAATTCCCTAGAAATCTTCTAGAATCCAACTCAACAACAAAGATTTTTAATAAAAAGAAAGAATGAGGATTTTCACCACTCGAAAGATATAGAAGGACGTTTGAATTAGAAATTCAATCTATCCAGATACGCAAGACAAAGAGCATGAAATTCTCTTTGCCTTGCTTAATTTCTCCGAAGGTCGCTTTCTCTTGTTACTAGATGTTCAATAAAGGCTCTAACTTACTCGATTTTTTATTGGATCGCGTACCTTTAACAATCAAGTAAAGACTTGGTTGTTCATTGCATTTTGATTCAAAGAAAAAAAGCGTGCAACTCAAATAAGTGGGTAAAAACACCCTTTAATTTAAGAGGGTACGCGGTCCGATTTTATCGAGTACACCCGCTTCGAATAGAGGTTCAGCCTCTTGTGAACCTTCGGGTACTAGCACCTTCAATGTTTCCTCAATTACTCTTTTACCTGCAAATGCAATGGTTGCGTTGGGTTCACCAATAATGAGATCGCCCAACATACCAAAACTAGCAACCACCCCACCAGTAGTCGGAGATGCAAGGAGTGCTAAGTAGAGTCATTTTAGCTTTTTATTTGCCTCTTTGCGAAAAGAATGCAAAGTGCCAGATATTTTAGCCATTTGCATTGCATCAAGCTATAACTTATAACTTCCTTCTTGCATGCGCGCCCCCCCGGAAGCACACACTAGAATCATAGGTAAAACTCTATTGCTAGCAGATTCGACTAAACGGGCAATTCTCTCACCTACTACGGATCCCATACTACCCCCCATAAACCAAAACTCCATAGCCCCAAAAAAGAAAGGAATAGCGTTTAGCTGACCTTTGCCTGTTTGAATAGCTTCAGGCAATCCCGTGTCTTTTTTATAATCAAAGACACGGTCTTGATAAGGAAGGGTCATCATCTTCTACATCTACATTTTCGAAGGCTTCTTGCTCCTCTTTATACTTCTCTAGGTCTAGATCCTCAATAGGTTTCTTATCGTCTTCGTCCTCTTTCTCTGATTTTTGGGCTGTACTTTCCCAAAGCCCTGATTCTGTAGAATCGGCCTTGTGCTCTGAAGAGTCTTCCGATTTTTTCTCTTCAGATTTGTACTCTGAAGAGTCGTTAGAAAAAAGCAAGGTCAGCAGGTTCAGGTTTCATAACAAATACTCCCGCCTAGACCTACCGAATACCCGATCCAATAGCTTATTTTCTTCATACCAGATGTTGCGCAGAAATTCTACGAAAGAGAAAATAACTGCAGAATCTAGCAGCCCCCTTTCCTCTAGAACGTCCTCCGTGATCGTAACCGAATTCCGCCTTGAGTGCCTTTTTCTAACCTCCTCGAAAAACTCCTTTTCTGCCTTAAGTACCATTTTCTAAACTCCTCATGAAACACCTTACACGTCTGTATATCTGGATTGAAATCGGGATCACCGCTTACAAATCTAAGACTGGACTGAAAGATTTTCCAGGAGGAATTTTGGGGGGAATGATGGTACGGACACCTAGGTCCATATTTATCGGGTGAATGTTGGGGGGAATGATGGTACCCACATGGATCTTCTGAATCCGGGGGCCTTTCCTCGTTCCCATCCCCCTTGGCCTTCTCTACTGAAAAAAATTCAGTATTAGTAAGTTCGTTTTGGACATATTGCCAAGAGTTCTCTTGAAAAAGAGCTTCCTCTGAATCCTACTCAATGGGATCCACACAGGACAAGCCTTGATCCACCGAATTCAAAGTTTTCGAATCGACAACAAAGTCAATTCTGTCAGAACTATTGACTTTGAGATGAGAGTCGCAGTGGTTACAAACGTTCAGATCCGTTTTTATCCGAACGTCTGTATTCTGATCAACCGACACTTCTGTATTCCGAATTAACCTCTTCCTAATCAAAACTCCTCCTATTGATCTCATGCATAAATACTAGGTTTTCGGTTTACCGAGCTTTATGTCAATTTGCAGAGGACTAATAAAACTACCCCTGGATTTCCTTAGCTCACCCCCGTACTCTAATTATCTGTTATACAAGATCGAATTTAAGCACGCTTGTTCCCCGGAGTTTCTTTTGCCTATGTTAGATGAAAAGACAATAGCGGGAGAGTGTTAATTTGAAAAATCGTTAAAATAGAAATTTCTTTCCTATCAAACTAAGTATATAAATCCAATCACTAGGATTATGAAC